AACTTCCTTTTCTTTTTTTTATTCGGATCGGATTTCTGTTGGCTTCGTTGGGGGGCTCGCATAGTTTGTTACGTCAGCTCCAAAAGGATAAGTTGCGTTGGAATTGAAAAGGTTCCGTGGAGTTCATAATTGCATAAAAGGAGTCAAAGTAGTGGCTGCGGCGCGTTGAGGCACCTCTTCGACGGTCCTCGTACGCCCGGCCTGACGGCCCGCTCTGAAGAATTCATGGATCGGTGGCGAGACAGAATAGGCGGGCACTACTAACCAAGCCAAGCCCAGCTCTCGCCGATAGGCGGGGGGAGCTTTCTTCCAAGCCTTGCCTTATATAATAGTTGTGGCCATGGCGCTTTAATATCGGAAAAATAAAAATTTACTGCGAGACAGCGAATGAGACAGCATCTGAGTCTCGCTTAGTCGTGAGCGTTCACCGGGTGGACCGAGTTGGTAAAGACACAGAGGTTCCGAAGGAACGAGCCGTGAGGGTAGGTTCGCGAGCAATCATCATACGAAAACGAACCAACTACAACTTTGTTCGGCGGAACCACTTGCGCTTATTGCGGGAGATCCGGGAAGCTACCTAAATGGAGAGCCCCCGCGTGCACGGGTGGTTGATAAACACGTATTATTGGGATGGGGCAGCTGTCAATGGATTCTGCGATCGAATGTCCAACTTTCTATAGTTTAGGAGTGAATGAGCTAAGCCAGAGTCTTCCTGACTTGCGGAACTGGTTAAAGCAATTCCCCTTATCTTACTAGATCTTAACTGATAACTAAAGATTTTATTTATTTAATAAAGCAGCCACCTCTTTCTGGTGTGCAGAGCTAGACAGAAGGCTTCTTAAGACATCGCTTTCATACTCCACTCTCTAGTTCACTGATTGATCCTTCCGCTTTTGTAAAAGGGTTCGGATCATTAGGCTTTGCTCAACCTCCCCTCAGGGATCGCGGAGTCAGGTAGATCAACTACTTGTACATATCTCCTGGCAAAAGAATATCCCCTCACTAAACCTCAGAATATCCCATCCCGAGGTCTTAGCCGAGGCTTGGCTTTACGCCCCTTGGTCTTTCTTTTCTCGTTTTAGTAAAAGGCCTCCGGCTGCAGCAAGGCTATCTTGAATTCCAATTTTAAATGAAATAAATGCATTCCTCTGTATTCTGTTGTGCTCAGCGAACGGATAAAGCCCAGGATGGGAAGTCGCATCTTTTTCGGAGTTGAGTCGGGAATCCTACTCTAAATAAAAGAATCTAATCACGGGCTCTCAGGTGGCAAAGGTCTTCCTTACCTTACCGCTTTCCAGTCATCCATGCAGATCCTACAAGGGCAGGTGCTGGATATGCTGCTAGCGTAGGGTCTGGCTCTTCACGATCTGGAATAAGCTCCGTTCCTATATCCCTTGGTGTGTAGCTTAGCTAGCGAAGGTCCAAGTGGAAATGACAGAAAATCCACTGACGCTTACTCTGATGCCTTTGCTCAGTCAACTCCTTCAATAACTACAGGTGCATCACCAGAATCAACTGACCCATAAACAACTAAATCACACTTGCTTAATCTACTGCTTAATCGACTGATGCTGCTGGATATACTACTGCTGATGCTGGTGTTTCCTTATTAATATAGGCAAGCTATCGATCTCGAACAGGATCTCGCTTTCGAAAACCCAAATATGGATCTCGATCTGGAAAGGAAAAAGCTGGTGGAATCACCTAACCAAAATAAAATATTAATGGAGAATCATCCCTCAACTAAGTATTCTTATTAAAAGTAATTATTTATTTACCGGCTTTCTACTTGCTTACTGGCTTGCTACTGGTTCTATAGTCACTAGCTTTTGACTGGTTCTAGAGGAGAAGGCCCGTAGAGCTACTGTCCTAGGAAAGACTGAGAATCACTGCTAAAGGTAGGCCGGGGGGCATCACTAGGAGGTGGGGCGTAGGGAGGCTTGAATCGCTGCTTAGGTAGGTTGGTCGAGCACCTTCAATCATAGGTGAGTGGAGGCCTCTCAACCAGTAATTAAGATATGACCTGAATTGGAGCTAGGGTAGATAAGTAGGTGAGAGATGGGTACCATGCTCCCAGAATAGATGAGTTAGGTAGGTTGGGTACCATGACTCACTGAGTTAGGTCGATGGGACGGGAACCCTAACCATGAGTTCGACAAGTGGCCTGGTCATCAGAATTATATGATTCAGACCAGAAGGTTGGTCTAGGATAAAGTAAAGGCTGATGTGCTCAAATTGATACCTTATCTGGATCATTCGTCTGCCAAGGTGACTGGACGAAGATGTGAGAAATGAGAAAGCTGAGTTATAAGCCGCGGATTGCAAACCATGCCATTTATAATATTAGAGTTGGGTGGGAGCGCGAAGAGGTATCGGGAGTGGTTAATAGATCGGGATTCCCCACTATTATGAGAAAGGGTGGAAACAAGTGTTGACTCCACGCTCGACTTTATTTGTTTTTAATACATCGCCCGGGCATTGCTGCCTAGGCATAATACCTCTTCAAATACAGCCCTTTTCTGGGCCTCTCTAGAGCGTTCCCTTCATAATCTTCTAATTCATAGGCTCCTTTTCCTAGGAAAAAATACAATACTAGTATCCTAACCCCTTATAGAGTAATTAATGAATAAATAATAAAGCCATTGCACGGACGAAGCTGTTAGTACGGTTAAGACATGCAAACTCCGTTTCAGTCCAATTTATCTAGGACAGCTCCTGCTGTGTCCATGGCACATTTGGCTCTCTCCTGTTGATTATGTAGGATCTGATGGGCCGCTCTTAAAAATGTGAACGTAACCCTCGCTATTTAATCTCCGGCTATTGATATTGAGCCAAATGGGGCAGAAGGTACTCTTATATAGAATCTGCTCTGACTGTTCTCGTAACCGGTGCTCGTGAAAGCAAATGACATAGTTAAAGAAGAAGAGAATGCCCTGAGAGAAGAAAGGAAGTCAGGGAATGAGCAGGTGCTATAGCCAGAAGAAGTTGTTACAGAATAGGTTGCATCTAGCATACAACCAGTGGAGCCATAAGTTGTAGATATTATATTAAATGGCTGAATCCGTTGTTCAATATTTTTTAACTTTGAAATCATACGCTGTCTCCATATCTGTTGTTCAAATAGCAGCTGCTTGGCTCTTTCCCGGTGGAAGCTTTGAAGGAATTGACTCCTTAGACTGTTGAATAAAAATAAAGAACTTCTCTTGGTCTACCCGCTGTGATTGAATCACTAACCGCAGTTGTGCTAGAATCAGATAGATCTGGGTGGAAGGTTTTCATTTGACATTAGAGCCGCTATTGAAGGAATTACCGGGGAACTACAATTTTTTTTTATGTAAAGATGAGATTCATTTTGAAAAGAATCCCAGATACATGGCTTACATACCCGGCCCAACATTTCTTGGAAAACAATCGAATCGGCGGCTGGTTCTATTTACCTATATCTTCTGCTTTTAAAATGAAGACTAAGACAGGAGTTTCGTGGAAAATAAAGAAGCCTTGAATCGATGACTTAAGCCTCTTTCTTAGCTTAGGGCGTTTAAAGGGCGTGACTCTTTAGTGAAAAAGGGCCCATTTGATTCCATTCATGAATTAGCCCACTATGAGTCTACTGCATTTAAAAAGAAAGATATAGAATTATATAAGAATATAGTATATCATTCGTGTTTCTGTTACAACACGGCGAAAGTAAATAGTTCGAATGAAGAGAAAAAAGAAACATTTTTAGGCTTTACACCTGGGATTGTAGTTCAATCGGTCAGAGCACCGCCCTGTCAAGGCGGAAGCTGCGGGTTCGAGCCCCGTCAGTCCCGACAGATTCAATAAATACATCAATTCATCTCTCCATTTTCGGCGAAAAGGGGGACAGGGAGCAGAATTTCATTCCCAACGGGGGATCTTTCTTTTATACCCCGTGCTAAGAATCTCTTTTTGTGCGGGTGCGGGCCGTTCATGCCTTTGGAATCGTCAGGTGCTGGCATCTTCTGTGTGACGAACATGGCATCTATCGCCAACTGGGTCCTTCTCCTACCCTACAGTTTAACAACATAAAATTAGAGCTAACGCCTAGCGGGCTTCTCTGGCTCTCTCTTTGTCTGCTTCTTAATTGACTCTTATGAGCTAGTTTCCAGTCGATAGTGAAGACCATACTAATGCATATGCGGGATTACCGGAATAGCAACTACCACAGGTAGCATGTCTATCATAGTCCTAATCTTTTTTATCCTTGTTCAGAAGAAAGGGAACGCTAGCTAGATGCTTAACCACACAGGTAGCGTGTCCACGCTTACGGCTTCCGATCGCTAGCTTTCTTTCTTCAGCAAAGAAAGAGTAGGAATAGCTCGGTCATAGGTACCATACGAAGAAAGGTCTTCCGTTCATTGAAGAAAAGAGAAAACGAATAAAAAAGCAACAACAAGCTCTAACTCGGGAATAAAATAACAACTGGAATGCTTCATCTCGTAAGCAGACTTTGATTGATCGAATGCTTTTTCTCTACTACTTCATTACTTTTATATCTAGGTCTACCATTAGGCACCCTTCATTATAAATAAGTAGTTTACAGGGAGGAGTTCGATCCATTAGGTTCTTCGATTTGTTCAGAAAAGAAAGGAGAGACAAGAAAACATCTTTGATTACGATTAAAAGAGAACCAAAACACATTTTTTTGTACTATCGCAGTCTCGACCAAAATTGTTTCGGCGCCGGATTTTCAGGACAACCCTGAAGACCTTTTTTAAGTCCGTTATAGAAAAAAACAATGAATTTGCAGCGATATCTCATTTCTTGGAAGCTACTATAAAAGGGGAGCGGGAAAGCTGCAGTAATTCTTTGGAAAAGCCCTCTCTCTTCTCTTTGTCTTCGAGCTTCCTTTAATCTATTGTTTCGTTTCTTCATATACCTCCCCACCAATAGATAGAGACAAATGGGAATAACCGAACCACGTCTACAAAATGCCAGTACCATGCAGCTGCTTCAAAGCCAACGTGATGCTCCTTGGT